TTGGAAAAGTGCGGATTTTCAAGAAAGAGAATCCTATGATATGGTAGGAATCTCTTATGATAATCATCCACGTCTGAAACGTATCTTAATGCCGGAAAGTTGGATAGGGTGGCCCTTACGTAAGGATTATATTGCCCCGAATTTTTATGAAATACAAGATGCTCATTGAATAAAATTCAAAAAATAAGAAACGAATTTTATTTTCGGTGCTACAGCTTCCGATATTCAAGGGATATTTGTTCGTTCTTTTATAGATTCGGAGAGTCATTGACTCATTCATATTATTTTATTCATAGATATGTGGACTAAAAAAAAGACAATCCAAATAAGGATTCGTCGGATTCTCAATTTTTGACGATATTTATTTCGAACGAGCCGAACAAATAAGATGAACTAAACAAGTTATGCATTATGAACTTTGTACCGCGCACATCCCTTCGATGAACTATATTATATAAAGTCACCCTATACTATATAAAAAATCACATAGGGTGGAATAAATAAATAGAAAAAAAATAGAATATGAAAGAAAATACAAAGAAATTAAAGAGTATCGGATTCAATTTGTACTGTATCTAAGATGGATCTTGGATATTCCCACCCTTCAAAACTCCCTTAAATTATACTTTAAAGTCTTTTAACTAACGAATTGAACCTTTCAAATACAAATTGAATTAAAAAGAGGTTAAGAATAAGGTAAGAATAAGAATATAATATATAAGAATATAATATAGAATGTAAGAATTAGAAAATTAGAATATAAATATAGAATAACATAGAAGAATAAAATAGAATATTTTGCAATATTTATTCTATGGAATATTCCAATCTTTTTTGACCGAAAAGAGACATATTATTAATAAATAAAAACGAAGAGGAAACATAATTGAATTTTCTTCTTTAAATACAAATACGTATTTTTACATACTTTCATATACTCTTTACTCATCTAAAGGGGCTCCATCCCAAAATATCTAAATGGCTAAATTAGGTAGCATGATCCATATTATTATATTTTATTATATTAATGAATATGTATGTCGATCCATATCAATTAATTAAATTAAATTGTCGAATAGATACTCATAATCGTGTGTCAGGAACCAGATTTGAACTGGTGACACGAGGATTTTCAGTCCTCTGCTCTACCAGCTGAGCTATCCCGACCATTTCCGACGCGGCGTCTTCCTCATTTTACTAAACGGCTTGGGTCTATGTCAATTAAAAAAGAAAGACGAAAAAGTATTCTAAAGTCTTATCTAGGACCTGGAATCTGTAAAATAAAAAGATGACTTCGTATGTTTCAATCCAAGTAATGATTTGTATTTTGATTGTTAATCATTCCAATTTTCAACAGGGATTACTTTTTTACTCAAAGATACTCATTTGCATGTGTATCAGATCTACCACAAGACTTCTGAAAAGAAAGTTTGTGAAAGAACCGAATGAGAAGGATAATGATTTTGAACCGTTAACGAAAAGGGAAAATAAGATAAAAAATTATGGAGTCGAACGGCCTTTTTTGGGGATAGAGGGACTTGAACCCTCACGATTTAAAAAGTCGACGGATTTTCCTCTTACTATAAATTTCCTTGTTGTCGATATTAACATGTAGAATGGGACTCTATCTTTATTCTCGTCCGATTAATTAGTTATCTATCAGACTGTGGAGTGAATGATTTGATCAATCGATTTTTTCTTCAACTTGAAATCGATTCAATATTTTTATTTTATTTTTCATATAAATATATATAAATACTGAGTTCAGGTTATCATTACATTAATTATTTGAGATAGTCTTTCAGTACGTATATGTATTTATAGGGTTATCCTTTACTTTGAATCCGGAATTTTAACGAAGGGTTCCCTTACTTTACTAATGCAAGACAGTCAACTCCATTTATTAGAACAGCTTCCATTGAGTCTCTGCACCTATCCTTTTTTATTCTGTCTATATAAACTTTTTTTTTTCATTTCAAAAAACCGGATTTGGCTCAGGATTACCCCTTTTTTATTCCAGGGTTTCTCTGAATTTGAAAGTTATCCACTTAGTAAGTTTCCATACCAAGGCTCAATCCAATTAAGTCCGTAGCGTCTACCAATTTCGCCATATCCCCTTATTCTTTATTTTATTCTTCAATTTCTTTAATTCTTATTTTTTTGTCTACCCTTTTTCAGCTCTATCGGAGACCCATATTTAGTCTAATCAGAAATGATTCTATCATTTCTGTATCCGCAATTCAATATAGATGGATATATACCACATTTAGTATATATGCCCCTCTTCCTCTCATTTTTCTCGTGTAATTTTCAATACTTGAACGTTCGATTCTTTTCTTTTTTTTTTATTATTAATTATGAATAACTAAGAATGGAAATTAATTATGAATAACTAAGAATGGAAAGTTAATAGCTAATATTCCAGTAGTTTATTAAATTCCTATGCATGTAGAATTTCTGTTATGTGAGCCCGCTTAGCTCAGAGGTTAGAGCATCGCAT